TGCACTTGGAGTTATGATTTTTGCAGAACCCCGCTATGCAATGGCAGAATTAGAAGAAGGAGATATATCGGCACATTTGAACGATTATGAGGAATTGAAAACGCTTTGTATTCGGATAAGAAAAGATAGAGACCCCAGCGTCATCATATGGATAGGTACCTGTACTACAGAAATAATAAAAATGGATTTGGAAGGTATGGCACCCAAATTGGAATATGAAATTGGAGTGCCAATTCTAGTGGCAAGAGCAAATGGACTGGATTATGCTTTTACTCAGGGGGAAGATACTGTCTTAGCTGTAATGGCACATCGTTGTCCAGACCAAGAATTCCCCATTGGTGAATCAAAAGAAACTAAAAAAAAATTATTTCCTTTTCCTCTTCTGAAGGAAAATAATTTGGTGGAATATGCAAATCATCCTCCCTTAGTTATTTTTGGGTCTTTACCCTCGAATTTGGTTTCTCAGCTTGATACAGAATTAAGACGCCAATTCATCAAGGTATCAGGTTGGTTGCCCGCTCAAAGATATGCCGATCTTCCTTCACTGGGTGATGGAGTTTATGTTTGTGGGGTTAACCCATTTCTTAGTCGTACAGCAACAACTTTGATAAGACGAAAAAAATGCGAATTAATCGTAGCTCCTTTTCCTATTGGTCCGGACGGAACGCGTGCTTGGATCGAAAGGATTTGTCCTGTATTTGGTATTGAGGCCCAGAATCTGGAGGAAATAGAGGAACGGATATGGGAGAGTTTAAAAGATTATCTTGATTTGGTACGCGGAAAATCTGTCTTTTTCATGGGAGATAATCTAATAGAAATATCTATAGCCAGATTCTTAATCAGATGTGGTATGATCGTTTATGAAATTGGTATTCCATATTTGGATAAACGGTATCAAGCTGCTGAATTAGCGCTTTTAAAAAAAACATGTATAAGAATGTGTATGCCCATACCACGGATTGTAGAGAAACCTGATAATTCGAATCAGATACGACGTATGCGCGAGCTAAAACCCGACCTAGCAATCACCGGAATGGCTCATGCTAACCCGTTAGGGGCGAGAGGAATTGGTACTAAATGGTCAGTTGAATTTACTTTTGCCCAGATTCATGGATTTGCCAATGCGAGAGATGTACTAGAATTGGTTACCCGACCTCTGCGACGTAACGAAAACTTAGATAACTTGGATCGGACCACCCTTGTTCGAAAGAACAACAAGTAATATATATATCAGGACTCTTGTTAAATAAGATAACAAACATATAATATATATATTAATAGCATCATATGTAACAGATATTAGAATATTTCTTAGAAATCAATTATGCTAAATCAAATAATCATCAAAATAATTTTTTGACCAAGGTCAAGGGGAGCTTTATCATATGATAAAAGAACTTAGCCTACTATTGGGTCCGTTGTCCTCATGGGTAGAAGTTTCAGGTCCGATCATCATATTTGGGCTATATTATGGATTTCTTGCTACATTGCCTTTTGGTCCCTCTAAAATATATTCCACGAGATCCTTCCTTTTGGGAAAACCTGGCTATGGTATAATAGCCATAAGTGGTTCTATTACGGGACAATTAATAGGATTTTTATCCATGTATTATTCGCCCTTTTATGCAGCGCTGTGGAAACCTTATGCAATAACTTTATTAGTCGTACCATATATGTTCTTTCGTTTTTTCAAAATTATGGACAAACCTTCAAGTTCTGAATCTCCGCACCTCATGAATTCGATCAACAATCCAAAAGCTCTAAGTCTATTTATGGACGGTCTAATGCTTCAATTGTTGAATCCCATTCTTTTAGCAAATCCCGTATTAACAAGACTGGTGAACCTCTTTCTTTTTCGTTACAGCCCTAATATATCCTTTATGATAAGTGGTCTTTGCGGTTGGTTGGGCGGTCATATTCTATTAACAATTTTTATAAAATTGGTATCTTTCCGTATAGATCGTAATTCACTTATCGATTATACTTTATTAAGACGTTATATCAATCAAACCTTTAGTTTACTTATTCTTTTTTATTGTTTGTTATATTTGGGTAGAGCCCCATTACCTCTTCTTAAAGGTAAAAATGATGAAGACAAAAATGTCCGCTCTGTGACTATGGCTAGATATAAACGCTCCGTGGCTATGGCTAGAAATAACTGCTCTTTGACTATAGATCCACGAAAACTTAAAGTATTTGTAAAAGTACGTATAAAAGAAAAGCTGTCATTGATCCGATTGCTGTCATTGATCCAATTAAAGTTCTTCCAGCAACCATGGCCCATTATGTGCTTTGATCATAATAGGGTTTATCAACCGATACGATATATTGGAAATAGCTCATTAACTCGCCTAGGTCCTGTGAGGACCGAAGTCTCTCAATATTTTTTTGGCGCATACTCAAGTGATGGAAAAAAAAGAATCTCTTTTACGTTTTTACCTAGTGTATTGGTCCTTGGGGAAAAGCTCAGTAAATATAGAGATCTTTTAGATACTTCTTGCTCATCTGAGGATCCTTATTATAGATGGAATCATACCATGAAAAGAAAAAGAGATTCTTTAGGGAATGAATTTTCGGATCGAGTGAAAGCTCTAAGCCATGGATCTCCCGCTGAAAATGTTATAGAAAGGAGAGTTAAATTCTCCAATTCTAAGGGGGATTCTTTTACTGAAATGTATGATCCATTCCTTAATGGGGCATTCCGTGGAACAATAAACCAATTTGAGTCCTCCCAAATGCTGAACGATTCGATCATTTCGAATCTTTCGGATTTCATAGAGATATCTATGAAAGACCGTAAAGAGGGATCCCCGAATGATCCATTTGGGTATGGGTACCATATCTCTTATCTTTGGCAGGAATTGGAACACGAAAGCTTTCAACTACCCTGGGAGCCCTTACCTACAGATGCTGTTCGTTCGCTTATCCCGATCACTCCATCTATAGTTTTTTCAAATGTCCCGATCACTAAAGACTTGCCCTCTGATCCGATCCCAGAACTCAATCCAATATATTGGTTGGCATCAGCCTTGAGAGTATCCAATATAAATCTCATACGGCAAACGGCTTCATGTAATGGACCGTTCTACGCAACCTATTTAACTCATTTTTTCAACAAAGTTGGCCGTAAAAAAGTTCCCACAACTTTCATACCAATGGAATTGCTTATTCCTATTTTTAAAAAGGAATATCTTTTCACTTACGAGACTTTGCTTTTCCTTTTCGAGTGTTTGTCGCAATATGAGTGGGTAATACTAATAAATTCACGCGAGACTTTATTATCTTTGGATGATTCAATGCAAAAGAAAGATTTTATTGCCCTTTACAGGGAAATACTATTAAATGAACCTCTCCAAATTAGAGAAATTCGGAAACATGTGCCTCGATGGTCATCTGGTTTGAGGATAGGTGAATATGATGACGTAGACCCAATTCTATTACCATCGAATAGGCTTCTTTCAAGAAAGGTCAAAGATACGGTGACCTTTGATATTGGGCAAAAACGAATAGGAGCAGTTCAAAACCGTTATTCTGCCGAGGCAGATTATCGTCGGAACTTAATCAAAGGATCCATACGTGCTAAAAGACGGAAAATTCTGATATGGAAAAGGGTACAACCGAATGTACATTCCTTTTTATTTTTGAAAAGAAAAGAAATACCCGCTTATCCTAAAGATTATTATGACACGTCCGATTCTGGTAGAGTGGATAAGGAACAAATCGAGGAAGAAGTTAGGGAAAAAATCCAGATAGTCGAAGATCCATTATCCCAGCAGACAATTGCTGAGTCCTTATGTTTAACGTGGCCAGAATTGCACTATTTCAGAAGTTTATTATTAATGGCTCAATCAAATATTAGAAAAAATATGATATTACCCTCACTTATTATAGCCAAAAATATGGGTCGTATTTTATTATTTCAAGCCTCCGAATTTTCCAAAGATTGGGAAGAAATGAGGAGAGAAATGCATGTCATATGTGCTTCTGATGGTACCGAATTGTCTGTAACAACATTCCCAGACAAATGGGAAACACAAGGTATGCAGATAAAGCTTCTATTTCCTTTTCGTTTGAAGCCTTGGCATAGATCCAAACCCCAATCTGCAAAAAGATTGCGTTGGAGTTATTTAACGACCCTTGGATTAGAAACTGACATACCTTTCGGTGATCCAAGCTCAAAGCTAGGAATTTTTTCCAAATTTTTAAAACCCATCTTCAAAAAAGTGAAGAGACGATTGATGGGATCTACAGGAATAAGACGCGTTCCACGAGTTGGATATATAGACAAGAGTGAACTTAATGACCGGATACAAAATAAATTACTAGGTGAGACTACCCCTATGGGTAGTGCAAATGATTCATCCGAAGTTAATGATCAATTTGGATATGAAACCCAAACCATTAATGTGAAAGATCAATATGATTTGATGACCACAATGAAAGAGCGGATCGAATCTATCGCGATCATAAATAGCTCTCCTATAACTGGAATGTCTCTGGTGGATTCAGAGATTCATACCGGATCGAAGGGAAGTTTTAACATATTGGGATCAACATTAAAAAAACGATGGGTTCATATTCGGCGAATACCAGGTTTATTTCGAAATAAAAGTTTACAATTAATCAGAAAAAGTTTCTATTCAATGAAATTTTTTATCAAAAGAATGGACCGAGATCTCTTACCAAGTGTTATTAATTTCATTGCGTCAAATATCAAATTTTGGATTCAATCCGCTTGGATTCGATCCACGAGGAATATAACAACAATTTACGGACGAATATTCATTATCAATAAAGATATTTCAAGAATCAATAGAGGTAAAATTACCAACTACTATTCAATCAACGAAAAAATACAAGATTTTGAAATTCGTCCTGGTCGAAACATGTTCTCAATGTCCCAAGCATATATATTTCACAATATATGGCAGATAAGGGCATTAGATATACAAAGAATATTGGATCACGAAAAACCACAAGATCTGAAAGAGAATGACTGGAAACAATGGTTGAGATGTTTTGACCGGTACAATTTATCCCCACAGATATGGTCTAGGATAAACCCAAATAAATGGAGAAATAGAGTAAATAAGCAATGTACGTGTTCTGAAGAACGATTCATTCCTTATGAAAAACAAGAAGATTCTATATTTGCGACTGTCATGGAACCATTTTTGGGACTACTTCGGAAAATGAACAAACGTTACAGATACGATCTCTTATCATATAGTTATCTCAATTCTACAAAAGATTCGTATATTATAAATTTTACAGATATTCCCGGACCACCAGTACAACCTGCTATACCAGATGAGCGGGATATTACCGCTCGTGAAAGAATTATCAGGGAAAATTTTATTAATGATATTATCGAGGAGGATTGGAAGGGTACCGATTTAAATATCGTGAATGGTCCTCGTTCTACTGTTGATATTGACGATGCTATACGTTCTTGTTATTACGATCATACAACAAGTATTGACAGGCAAAAGAAAAAGACTGATCTTACTACGAATCAGCAGGGGATTGACGAGACGCGAAGAGACAATGTTGGCATTTATGAAACTAAATCGAAATTAATACCAGGAAATTCACTTTTACGGGAAGAACGAGAGCGGAAAAAGATAGAGGAAGAAGAACGGAAGGAAACAACAAATGTTCTAGAACAAATAATAGATCTTAGATCAGATGTTCAGAACAAACAAGTAAAAGATGTTCAGAACAAACAAGTAAAAGATGGTCAAGATCAAAAGGGTCAAGTAGAAGATCAAAAAGGTCAAGTAGAAGATCAAAAGGGTCAAGTAGAAGATCAAAAGGGTCAAGTAGAAGATCAARAKGGTCAAGTAGAAGATCAAGATGGTCAAG